TAACTTAGTAGAATTGAGATGACTGCTATAGATGGTCCGATACTGAATAAACGATTATCTCCTCTAGATGGAAGAAGATTCTCTTTGAAAAGTAATTTTGTACCATCTGCTAGAGCTTGAAGAATTCCTAAAGGTCCGGCGTATTCAGGTCCAATACGTTGTTGTATCCCTGCAGATATTTCTCTTTCTAACCAAACAATTACTAGTACACCTATTGTGATTCCTAATACAGTAGTCAAAATATAGACAAGCATCCATATGATCCCATAGACCTCTTGTAAGGATTCCAATCTGGAAAAAGAATTGATAGCTTGTATTTCTGTTGTATCAATTATCATTTCAACGATCAACTTCTCCCATAATGATATCTATGCTACCTAGTATCGTCATAATATCAGCCAATTTCATTTTTTTAACTAACTGAGGAAGAATTTGCAAATTGATAAAACCGGGTGGGCGAATTTTCCATCTCCAGGGAAAAACACTCTGATCTCCTATCAGAAAAATTCCCAATTCTCCTTTTGGGGTTTCGACTCTTACATAAAGTTCTTGCTGTGATAATTCAAAAGTCGGAGAAGGTTTCTTACTAATGAATCGATAATCAAAATCATTCCATTCGGGATCCCTTACTCTATCAAAGCGTCGGATTTCTAAATTCTCATAGGGCCCCCCTGGAATTCCTTCTAGAGCCTGTTGAATAATTTTTATAGATTCTGTCATTTCGCTGATTCGTACTAAATAACGAGCTAACGAATCCCCTTCTTTTTGCCATTGTACTTCCCAATCAAATTCGTCGTAACACTCATAATGATCAACTTTACGAAGATCCCATTGTATTCCGGAAGCTCGTAGCATTGGTCCTGATAAACCCCAATTTATTGCTTCTTCTCCGCCAATAATGCCTACTCCTTCAACTCGTTCTAAAAAAATAGGATTCTGTGTAATAAGCTTTTGATATTCAGCAACCCCTGTTAAAAAATAATCGCAAAAATCTAAACATTTATCTATCCATCCATGAGGTAGATCAGCAGCTACTCCTCCGAGACGAAAATAATTATGCATCATTCGCATACCGGTGGCAGCTTCGAATAGGTCATATATCAATTCTCGTTCTCGAAAAATATAGAAGAAGGGGGTCTGTGCCCCAATATCTGCCATAAAAGGGCCAAGCCATAACAAATGCGAAGCTATACGACTCAACTCCAACATAATGACTCTGATGTAGCTCGCCCTTTTAGGTACTTGAATATTGCCTAACTGCTCTGGTGCATTTACAGTTATTGCTTCTGTGAACATAGTAGCTAAATAATCCCAACGTGTTACATAAGGCAAATATTGTATAATTGTTCGGTTTTCTGCAATTTTTTCCATTCCTCTGTGTAAATAACCCAATATTGGTTCGCAGTCAATAACATCTTCACCATCTAGAGTAACGATGAGTCGAAGAACACCATGCATTGATGGGTGGTGAGGACCCATATTGACTATCATGAGGTCTTTTCTTGTAGCTGGTGCAGTCATAGGTTTTTCCCCATTCATTCTTCCATGAATTGCTGAAAGTGAAAAAAAAAAGAAGTTCATCAAAATTTAAACGATCAAAAAGATTCTTCAAATTAACGAGTTTTTATCTCTCGAATATCCAACTGACCAATTATTTCTTTATAACGTACTCTATTTTTTTTTGACAAATAAGCCAATAGCCGTTGACGTTTTCCTAGAATTTTCCGTAGACCTCTCTGAGATAAATAGTCTTTTTTGTGCAATTTCAAATGTGAAGTAAGTCTCCGTATCTTATTGGTAAAACTGACTACTTGAAATTCAACAGACCCCCTGTTTTCTTTCTTTTCTTCTTGTGAAGTAACGGAAATGAATGAATTTTTGACCATAAAAGAATTTCCTATTCCTTTTTTTACTTTACAGATATGTAATTTTATCGATCAGAAATAATAATGCCAGTAATTTGAATGTGATATACATAATGATCTTAATTTCTTTATCGACTCCTAATTTTATCAATTAAAATGAATTAATCAAATTGGATTCGAATAGGGATACAAAAGGATGGTACGTTTTTGCACTCACAAAAGCGAATAATTTATATTTCAACCGAAAATGAAGAAGATTTTGTTGATTCAATTCACTTTTTATCTAATTGATACTTTATTGACGTATATTAGAATGGGATGTAAGACAAGGTATGTGTACATCTGTTTACTTTCATATACCATATACGGTATAAGATATATAGGAAAAATACGGTATTAACATTAACCAATTTTCAATCGTGGATACATACGTAGTCTTAACATATTGATACGACTGCCATTATTCGTATCAAACCAATAGCGATTCATACAAGCTAAATCTTCTAATCGATAATTCGGCCAAAGAAAGAACTTTAATTGAATTAATTCATTTTTATCACTATCAAGATGTTTACTTTCATCCAAAAATGGACTCCAGTTTTTTACGTTGTTCTCGTTACAAAATACCGGATTTCTATTCACACCATTTTTATTCGTTGAACTGAAACAAATTAAAATTCTCAATTCTCTACGACGTCTAGATGATAAAATATTTTCAGGAACAAGTAAATTCGAATGATTTTTATCTCTATTTCCAGTCATTCTTTGATGTTTTGAAATAGATTCATCAAAATTCTTCTTATCAACATATCCTCGTTCTCGATATCTTTGATTAATTTGGCGTTTACTCTTATGAACCAATGAAATACCTATGGTTTGATACATAATAAATTGTCCATCATTTTTTACAGACAGACGAACCGATTCGATAATCAATATCCCTTTTTTCATCAATTCTGTAAGAGGTAAATTCTTCTGAATCAGCATTATATTCAGACTCATTTCTCTTCGTTGAATAGAGGATATAGTAATTTTTCTTGGGTTTCTCAGTCTAAGCAGGAGACAATATACCTTAATATTATTGATCATTCTTTGATTCAAAGCATCGTCCCATCTCAATTGAAAAAGCAAATATCGTTTCAGGAAGAAATTTAGTTCTGCTTCCGTGTTGCTCTTGTATTGTTTTTTCGTTTTACGTTTTTTCATGTCTGATCGCGCATAATCTTCTTCAATATCTTTTTGTTGGTTTGAGAGAAGGGATCCAAGATTTCTTTGGTTTTGTGCATCTGAACCACGATCTCGTCGATCTGCGGGTTCTTTTTCTTCTTGATTTCGATTCTTTAATTCAAAAGATTTTTTTTCTTCATTCGATGGTATAAAAAAATTCACTTTTGGCTTTCCATTGACGTTTTTATTTTCACTAACATTTTCATTTATATTCAAATTTAAAAGAAGTAATTTGCTTGGTATAATCCACGGTTTCATTTTATATGCATTATAAAGTAGCACAAATTCGGGGAAGAACCAAAGTTCCAGATTGGATATAGGACAATTTAGTATTTCTTCATTCATTCCCATCCAATCAAAAAAGATTTTTTTATGATTGGGTGGATTGATTTCTAGATCTTGATGAATTGTAAGATAAAAAAGACCTTTCTTATCAATTTTATCAATTATTGGGTAATTATTAGTTCCAATCTTAGTTTTTTTATTACTGTTGGAATCGATCTTGATCCAGGCCTCAATATTTACTTTTTTTCTAAGACAAAAATTGAGAATTTTCCAATCAAAATATTTTCTATCTGGATTTTTTTCCATATACATAATATCACCTCTTCCTAGATAATTATTGATAGGAATACCCCCCCATTTATCAAATAATTTGCCTTTAGGTGTGTTGTAATTATAAGAAATCTTTTGATTCGTATTTACTTGTAATGGTGATCCATAAACAGAAATATATGAGTTCCTCTTAGTTTCATAATTAATAGATTGATATGATAAAAGATCATATTTAAAGTATTTTTGAAAATTATCTTTTTGATTCGATAATGAATATACTTCAGAATCTTTTTGTTTTTTGTAATAAAGTAATTGGTTTTTTTCATATGAATTCCATTTCTTTAAATCTTTCTTTTGAGCTGTACGACATTGATTGACTCTATTTCGCCATTTTTGTGGGATTAATCTAGACCATCTAATCTGAGATAAATCGTATTGATAATGACCTCTTAACCAGTTTTTCCATTGATTCGCTCCATAACTCCGAAATTTCTTATATCTTAATTCAGAATGAATTATTCCTTGTGTTCCAAAAGAATCCTTTATCTCAGTCTTAAGAAAAAAAGATGTTCCGTGATATTGAAGAACAGATCTTAATTTATCCAAGTGGGTTTGGGATAAATTGTAAAATACATATGCTTGTGACAAGGCGGATAAGTCACAAAAAATAGGTGAATTCCTTTTAATATTACTAATATTATAAAGTGACTTTTTTATAGTCGAAATAAAGTGAATTGTATTTTGATTTGTTTTATTAATTCTTTCTTGATTTGTTTCATTAGTGTAAATGTATTTATCAATCATTTTTTTTGTTGATTCAAGAAAAAGTTGTATATTGATTTGGGGAATATTAATGATACACCGAAAGACATCTATGTAGATTCTTTCAATGAAAATTTTTATAAAATAATGTAATTTACTGATTAATCGAGCATTTCTTCTTTTTAATATTTGCCAAATATTTTTTAGTGATTCTAGTCTTTTGGCATTATAAGTTTTTTTGTTAGAATTAATATTTATTCCTGGAGTTACTTTTTTTTTGTCGTTTGTAATTTTTTCTATTTGATTTCTAATTGTGCGTGTTCTATCAGTCAGATCCTTCAGTTTTTTTTCTGCCAGGGAATAATTTGTCCAATCTGTAGATCGAATTTGATTAAACGATTCATGAATTATCTGATTGTTGATTATCGAATCTTTTTCTTTTTTAGTTTCACTTAATTCATATACTTCTCTCAATCTAAATAACAGAATTTGATTTACTTTTGAAAGTACTTTTCTTATTCTTTTTATAAATAGAACACTTTTGATGACCCAATTTTTTGTTTCTTTTGAGACTGTTATAAAAAAGTTTGT